GGCATCAGGTAACCATACATGAAGGGGAAATTGGGCGGATTTTGCAACTGCGCCGGCAAATAATAGGAAGGCGCATAAGGTAACAAATAAAAAATTAACCTCATTATTATAAACCAAGCTATTAAATATCTCAAACAAATCCCGAAATTCAAAACTACCCGTTATCCAATAAAAACCCAAAATTCCTAATAATAAACCAAAATCCCCGACACGATTAGTTACAAACGCTTTTTGACAAGCATTCGCCGCACTAGGTCGTGTGAACCAAAAACCTATTAATAGATAAGAACACATTCCAACCAATTCCCAAAAAATATAAATTTGTATCAAATTTGAACTAGTAACTAATCCCAACATTGAAGTATTGGAAAAACTCATATAAGCAAAAAATCTCAAATATTCCTGATCATGAGACATATAATTATCACTATAAATAAGAACCATCATTCCAACAGTAGTGATTAATATTGACATAATAGAAGTAAGTGGATCAACCAAGCAGCCAAATTCTAAAGAAAAATCATTATTGATGGTCCAAGACCATACATATTGATAGACGGAATTGTGATTTATTTGCTGAATAGAAAAATGGGCTGAAAAAATCATAACTATACTTAACAATAAAACACTCGGAAAAGCCCACATACGTCGAAGATTTTTTGTTGCCGTTGGAAAAAGTAGAAGTCCTGCTCCAATTAACATCGGAACTGGAAGTGGAATGAAAGGTATAATCCATGAATATTTATATGTATATTCCATAAAAAAAAATAAAATATTTTTCTTAATTAATTGTTTCTGATTCACCGGTTCTTATTTGTTTTCTGTTGAAAGGGGTCAGTTAATAAAAAAAAAATTAAGATAAGATATAAAAAATAAAACTTAAATAAAATTTTAATTCTAATTATTACGTAGTACAATAATTTATTTATATCTATAGAGCGAGGATAAATAATTACACCAAAAACAGTATTTGGTATGAATCATAAAGCGCATAACTTGATCAATAAAAACTATTTATTGTAATTCGGTTATTCAGAATCATTAAACAATTTGTTTTGTAACTAATTGATTGTCTTCCATTACAATAAAAGCTATTTGTAGTAAATGCTATGATATCCAACACTTTATTTTATGTAAAATAAAAAAAAAGGGCAAATAAAATGCCTTTATATAAATATAATAAAAAATTATGTATTTTGTATCCTTTAACAGATTAACTACTAGTCCCATTCGAATTTGAGAATTAAAGTTGGGTGTACTCTTTCTTCGAGTTTGACCAATTAAATTAATTAAAATTAATCTAATAGAAAATTATTAAAGTTTTTTTAATTAAGCGAGAGAGGGGTTGGGTTATTAAACTTTTGATGTATTTTATTACATGTATAAATGTAACACGACGAAAATAGAAAGAAAACGAAACGCACAATCTTTTCTTTTTTGTTTGTATTGGATTTTTTTATTTTATCAACTTCAATCAATTCTATTTTTTGGCATAGGGGATTGTTGTTAGTAATATTTTATGCGATTTTTACACATCCCCCTTTTTTATGAAGGGAGTATAATTTAGATAATAAATAGATATAGAACAGTAAAGAATTTTTTTTTGAACAATAGATGTCTTTCACATCCAACCGAAGAACCTATTATAATTTTTTAATGGCAGTTCCAAAAAAACGCACCTCTATTTCAAAAAAACGGATTCGTAAAAATATTTGGAAAAGGAAGGGATATCGGGCAGCATTGAAAGCTTTTTCGTTAGCGAAATCTCTTTCTACCGGGAGTTCTAAAAGTTTTTTTTGTGTAACAAATAAATAATAGTAATCAAACAATACAATAAATAATCTGAATCGGTCGAATTAGAAAAGTAATCTAATTTTGTTTCTAATTTTTTTATAAGATTTATAAGTTATAAGAATTATAATTAACATCATAATAGTAAAATAATATAAATTTATATAAAATTATTTTTATATAAAATAATTTATATATAATAAATAAATAAAAATAATTATAAATAAATAAAAATAATTATAAATAAATAAAAATAATTAGTTTCATAATGTTTTAATTTAGAAGGCGTCTTTTTTCTTTCGTTTCTGATATAGATAAGAATTCTGTTGTCTACTTAATTCGAAAAATTAACGGTACTTTTTTGTTTGAAAAAAGGATAAATGCAAGCACAAGGGTTCACCTTTCGTTTTAGTATGTTTTATCATTTTCAGGATGGGGATTCTCACTTTCCCCATCGACTTGACTCAATAATAAAAATAAATTTATTATTGAGTTATATTATATATTATAAAGAAGAGTTCGTTGAAACTAAACTAATTGATTAAGTTTAAAATATGTTTTATAATCTTCTAAATCATTATTTTTCTAAATTATTATCACTATATAAACTCTTTAACCCAATTTAATTTTAATTAATAAAATACCTTTTTACATTTTTAGGTAGTTATATGACGAATGTGCCAATTTTGAGTGATCTGTTTTAGATCCT